ACTTGAGCCGCATGCGGGGGAACTCGCACGTGCGGTTCTTAGGGGGGGCTAGTAGGAGCCATCCTATCCCAATCCCAATAGCGTATATTTGGAGCTCAATATGAAATCCTATTTTCTTGCAAGACCCGTTCGGATAAGGAAAAACTCCAGAGATTGCTTCGAAGTAAGATCCTTGCGTTGACCTTTTCCTGAACCAGAACGGGGGGTTAGAGGAAAAGGGGATCAAGATGTCCCATCAATAAAGTGAGGGCTTTCCGGACCTTCCCCCCTCACTCCCCCTTTTTCAATAAAGAAGCCCCGCTCGGGGCCCCTCTCTGATAAGGAAGGAAAAGAAAGAATCTCAATTTTATGACAAATCCGGTCCGATGGCTGTTCTCCACTAACCACAAGGATATAGGGACTCTATATTTCATCTTCGGTGCCATTGCTGGAGTGATGGGCACATGCTTCTCAGTACTGATTCGTATGGAATTAGCACGACCCGGCGATCAAATTCTTGGTGGAAATCATCAACTTTATAATGTTTTAATAACGGCTCACGCTTTTTTAATGATCTTTTTTATGGTTATGCCGGCGATGATAGGTGGATCTGGTAATTGGTTTGTTCCGATTCTGATAGGTGCACCTGACATGGCATTTCCGCGATTAAATAATATTTCATTCTGGTTGTTGCCACCAAGTCTCTTGCTCCTATTAAGCTCAGCCTTAGTAGAAGTGGGTAGCGGCACTGGGTGGACGGTATATCCGCCCTTAAGCGGTATTACCAGCCATTCTGGAGGAGCAGTTGATTCAGCAATTTCTAGTCTTCATCTATCTGGTGTTTCGTCCATTTTAGGTTCTATCAATTTTATAACAACTATCTCCAACATGCGTGGGCCTGGAATGACTATGCATAGATCACCCCTTTTTGTGTGGTCCGTTCTAGTGACAGCATTCCCACTTTTATTATCACTTCCGGTACTGGCAGGGGCAATTACCATGTTATTAACCGATCGAAACTTTAATACAACCTTTTCTGATCCCGCTGGAGGGGGAGACCCCATATTATACCAGCATCTCTTTCGGTTCTTCGGTCATCCAGAGGTGTATATTCCCATTTTGCCTGGATCCGGTATCATAAGTCATATCGTTTCGACTTTTTCGGGAAAACCGGTCTTCGGGTATCTAGGCATGGTTTATGCCATGATCAGTATAGGTGTTCTTGGATTTCTTGTTTGGGCTCATCATATGTTTACTGTGGGCTTAGACGTTGATACCCGTGCCTACTTCACCGCAGCTACCATGATCATAGCTGTCCCCACTGGAATCAAAATCTTTAGTTGGATCGCTACCATGTGGGGAGGTTCGATACAATACAAAACACCCATGTTATTTGCTGTAGGGTTCATCTTTTTGTTCACCATAGGGGGACTCACTGGAATAGTCCCGGCAAATTCTGGGCTAGACATTGCTCTACATGATACTTATTATGTGGTTGCACATTTCCATTATGTACTTTCTATGGGAGCCGTTTTTGCTTTATTTGCAGGATTTCACTATTGGGTGGGTAAAATCTTTGGTCGGACATACCCTGAAACTTTAGGTCAAATCCATTTTTGGATCACTTTTTTCGGGGTTAATCTGACCTTCTTTCCCATGCATTTCTTAGGGCTTTCGGGTATGCCACGTCGCATTCCCGATTATCCAGATGCTTACGCTGGATGGAATGCCCTTAGCAGTTTTGGCTCTTATATATCCGTAGTTGGGATTTGTCGTTTCTTCGTGGTCGTAACAATCACTTCAAGCAGTGGAAATAACAAAAGATGTGCTCCAAGTCCTTGGGCTGTTGAACAGAATTCAACCACACCGGAATGGATGGTACAAAGTCCTCCTGCTTTTCATACTTTTGGAGAACTTCCAGCTATCAAGGAGACGAGGACTTTCGAGAACAAATATTGAACCGGGAAAAATAAGGGGGAAAAAGTAAAGTCTAAGCGCATATGGCACGAAAAGGAAATCCGATTTCAGTAAGACTTGAGAAGAATCGTAGTTCAGATTCAAGAATGAAAACCATTATCTATCGCCTACTTTTTATAGTTTTTCAGCTGTTCATGAGTTTCGTGGCACTTTCTTTCGGACCTTTTCTAGGATCAGAAGGAATCGCTAGAATGACTACTCCAGAATTTCTCTTTCTTTTATTCATAGTGTTAATAACTTTGATTTTGTCTTACCGCATCATACTTGAAAAAAAAAGAAAAGAAAGTTGGATTCTTTTGTTGCTAATCCATTTTTTTTTCTTTTTTTTCGCTTTTATCTTTCGCTCTTTCATTTCCGAGATGATTTGTACTTTGCTAGGAGTTTCTTTGGTTTTTTGGTTTTCTTCGGACTCAAGTGGGGGGGAAAACAGTCTTCCTCCTTTAGAGTCTTCCTCGAGCTCTGAATCTCTAAATACATTTAGAAATGTTTATGCCGCAGATTACGAACAAACAATATATAATAGGATTAGAACTCTAGAGAATGGTAATTATTACAACATTCCGCCCCAAACACGGCCCGGCGAGTATGAGTCCATAGTAAGGCAGCATTTTGATCAAGCAATCACTGTTGATCACCTGAGATCAGCTATGGACATGGAGTATAATGAAGTACTAATCTGGGAAAAAAAGGCATTATTGCAAGACAGGCTTTTTTCATTTATGATCTCGGAAGAAAATATACAACGGATTCTCGAGCTCTCTCCATATGAAAACATTCGCAAAGAGGCTTTCGAATTTATAGAGGGGGAAGTCGAATCTCTAAATGACCTTCGATCCCCTTCGGAACACGGACAAATGAATGAAAGACTTTCCTCTTTTTTGACTAACATTAGACGCCACGGTCGGGCTTCGCCCACATACACAAAATTTTATTCTCATTTTATAGACGAGGAATTCCGTCGCCAAAATGGGTTACCACTCCCGTGACGTGACGAGAATTCTCAACCCGAGATGTTAGAATCCATCCTCATTGGACTTGTGGGAATATTAAAAAAAAGGATTAGCCCCAGGTTTTGGACTAGACGCCTGCGGAGGAGAGAAGGAGAAGCTGCTCCATGGGCTTGGCTTGCATGCAATTCTTGGTTTTGGCTAGAGAGGACCCGAAGTTAGCGCAGTGAATGAGTAAAGATTTCGTTCACGCAGCCGTTTGGGGGGAGTCCGGAGAAAGGGCTCTTTTTAATAAAAAAACTTTTACGAAAGGTCGCCGACTGCTACTAAGAACCTAACAGAACTTTTTAAAATTTGGGTTCGAAAACCTTGTGTAGATCGGGGGAAGAAAGAAGGGTCGAAGTTTAGACCGCTCACAGTAGTTCTACCTATAGAAAAGATCATCAGAGAGGAGACAATCCATTTATGATTCCAGCCGAGAAGACTAGTAAAGGGAAGGATCAAGAATGTCATATATTTCAGGAGCTAGATTAGTTGCCGATGAACAAGTAAGAATTGCCTCAACAAAAATTGATGGAATTGGACCTAAAAAAGCCATTCAGGTTCGTTATCGATTAGGTATCAGTGGAAACATAAAGATAAAAGAGTTAACTAAGTATCAGATCGACCAAATTGAACAAATGATAGGTCAAGATCATGTTGTTCATTGGGAATTGAAGAGGGGAGAACGAGCAGACATCGAACGATTAATTTCTATTTCTTGTTATCGTGGAATTCGTCATCAAGATGGATTGCCCTTACGCGGTCAACGAACTCATACTAATGCTAGGACTTGTCGCAAGCAAATTCGGAAATGAAAGAAGTCTACCGAAAGCCCTTGGTACTTGTCTGATCAATCACACTGATAGCTTCAATAGTTCACTGAATTTTTTTTTTGTTTTTTTGGTATTTCACCGGTTACTAATCCAGTATACGTATAGTAGGCCTCCTTCGCCACTCCACTAGTGGCTCGGCTTCGTCCTAGAAGCTACTGCTTCCGCCTCTCTAGGCTTCGCTATCGCTCATGACTTGTATTGTAGTCATAGTCTTGTAGTCGGCCCGGAATGCCTCTGTAGTCTTTCTAATGCTAATGCCTTCTTCCTTGCCGCCAACGTACGCTACTAGGAGGGTAAGCAAGCTACCTTGCTTGCATTCTAGAAACAGTAACTTCCGCGCCCTTCCTGCCTGCTGAAATTGATGTGAATGATCGTGACAGCTCTTCAAATCCTATTCAGTCTGATTAGATATGTCACTGAAACAATCCGTTCTGCCTCTGTTTTATTTTCGGATTCCGAGGATGAGCCGGCCGATCCTAACAAGGAGCCGGACGACGAAGCCTCCTCCTCAGATAAAGATGTCTCCGACGCTACTCTCCCGGCAAGAACAACTTTTTCTATTGTTCTTTTTTTGGCGGGTTCGGTCAGGAGAGACAAAAGAGAGATGCTTTCTATCAGTCAAAAAAAAGCGGATACTGCCCTCCTCCCATGCTCCCACGGTCCGCTTACCAAGGAATAGAAAGGGAGGACCCGGGGCCAGAGCAAGTTGGGTTGGGGTATAGAGCCGTAAGCGCGGTGGGGGGTGACAAAGGACGTGCTCGTACGGTTCATAGAAGGGTATGATCAACTCGTTGGTTGTCGGGAACTTTCACTCCTCTATATTCGAAATATGCCTTTCTAGGAGCATTACGATCTGCAGCTCAAATGGTCTCTTATGAAGTCTCTATTGGTCTTATTCTTATTGTGCGCCTTGTGAGCGCGTTTGGATCCGCGAAGGCAATCGCTCGGATGTTCCCCTAACCCAACCCGGGAACGGACCGGAGGGAACCGCAGCATGGGGAATGTCCGCGTCTCGTCGCAAGGCTCATTTTTAGTTGTGGGTCATAGGGTGGGTTTCGGGCGGGCAGCTTTATCTGATCAAGGGCCGGGGCACAAGGGTCCTGGTACTATCCAGGTGCGAAGAACCCCGGAGATGACTGCAATGAGCAGAAATCTCACTCACTGGCCTAAACGACGAGCAAACACTCGAACGTGAGAGCAAGGGATCACCCAACAAATGGACGAGCTCCAAGGAGGGAGGAGAGAGGGAGGCAAGAACCATGCTTTCAGAAAAGTGGCGGTCCGAATCTTATCTGAACTGCGAGAATAACTGACTAAGCCATGCCATAAGGGTCATTCTCCAAACGGGACGGGGCCAAGCCTTTAGGTTGTTTAAGTAGGTTGGGTGACAGATCGGCCATAGGAGTACTCCGGGATATAAACCAGGGCAACTAATGTCGAGCATACGACGATGCCGCCCGTTTTCATTTCATGGAAGTCCCCGGCAGAGGAGAGGGCTGTAGGTGATGGCGCGTTTTTTTTGCTTCTTCTCTAGAGAGGGGCGCTGAAATCATTCCTATTTGGTCGTGCATGGCAGCTTTTAGTATAGATGAAAAAAAAAGGCGGTTTTCCGAAAAGGAACCAGCCCAGCCTCCTCAAGAAAGCTTTGCTTGGTAGGCGCTGCCTACTCACTCGGACAATGCTCTGAACACGAGAGTGTGCAGTTCCGCCTCATGCTGAGTCACAGGCAGCGCCTCGGAAAGCACGGACGAGCTACATGCAGGGAAACTTGCACGTGTGGTTCTGGCCGGGGACCCCGGTATACTGTACTAATATGTGTAGGTCCCCGTAATTCGAGTGAGATTGTCATGGCGCAAAAGCAGATATGGTCTGGTATTCCCTTGTTTCCTGTATTGGTTATGTTCCTCATTTCTTGTCTAGCAGAAACTAATCGAGCTCCGTTTGATCTCCCAGAAGCGGAAGCTGAATTAGTTGCAGGCTATAATGTAGAATATGCGCGGGATGTGATCCTTAATAGTCCACTGTTGGCGGAAGCCAATGTCCCGGGGTCCCGGGGACTCATTCTGACTGAAACAAGGGGTGGGTCTTTACCAACTTCAAAATATTCGATTTTAGAAAAGCCAAAAAAGGTGAGCGCCTAGCGCGAGCCTTATTGAAAAGGCCCCTTACTATAGATGCCCCTGCAATCAAACAATCGGAAAGCCTTTTGACAACCTTACTAATAGAAAGGGGAAAAATGCGCTCAAACAACCTATCTTACTAATAATAATGAAGGCCCCTATCGTTGGTAAAGCTACAGCTCGAAAGCCGGCCTTACCTTTAGCAACAAGGGCGTTTAGGCTTTACTAATAGAATATATAGGGCTTTCTTTTCTCGCTTGTTTAGTAAAATCAAGCTTTGAATTTTGATAGGAGTAGGTGCTTGCTGGGGCAGGGCACTCTTCATTCTTCATTCGAAACTAATGAATGTCGGGTCGGGGGTTTCTGCCTTGTTATCAAAAAGAGAGTTGGGTAAAGCAAACTCCCTCCTTGGACGAGCACGGGGCTTAGTCAAGTAGAACCGGGTTGCGCTGCTTGATGCTCCGATCGAAAACAAATCAGTGGGGCCATGCCGGTACGACTGAATATGCGTTAGAAAGGTCAATCCCTCCCCTACGACACCAAAAAAAACCGGGCCGAACTTCTAACAGCCCGCCCGCTTCCATAGAACAATATCGCGGCAACGTAGACCTAAGTAGTCATATTGGATCCTTGGGAACCATCACAAGTACGACCGGCCTATATTTGAACGAGAATGCCGTGTCGTCCAGCGGAGCCTAGAAGAAGGTGACTCGCGCAGACAGCTGACTCCTTTTCAATAGAAAGGAATAGCCAAACCAACCCAGCTGGCTGGTCAATCTCAGAGATCTTATCGGCCGGCAAACCGGAGACGGACGACCACGGTCCCGACCTTACCAGCACCGGAGGTGTACTAATCAATGAACCCCCGAAACCCACTTTCTTTTCTGACAAAATCAACCAAGCCTAACCGGTCACGACATGTTGTTGATATTGATTGAGTTTGAGGTGACCGAATCCATCCATAAACCTAGACCCCGGTAACCTTCGTAACCAAAGCGTCACGACAACATCCAAAGGTGACCTTTGGATTCTTAAGTAGGGGCAAAAGGAGGAGCACGTAGGAATGCCGACCACTACATAAGCCACTAGTGGCTGAGAGAAAGCGAGCAGCACCTTGTATAGGTTGGGCGGAGCTTGAAGAAGCGAGCCCCTATCAGAGAAAGCCATTGCGCGCTAGCCTAGCTAGCTAGCGTTTTTCAGCTGGCTGTTATGTTAGTTGTAGCGCGCCTTCCCTCCTTCTCTCACTTTGGAAAGATTTAGCAGTATTTTCTTATGATGACCTGGTCGAGAGAGTACGATACATCGGTGTAAAAGATTGAGTGGGATCTGTGAGGTTGGTTTATAGTAAGGGCCCAGTTCCAGTATTTGAGGAAGCATGGCATAGAAAGCAGGGCATGTCATGGGTTGTAGGGAAGAGGTAACACGTGTACATGAAAGCAAAACGAGTTAGGGTTGGTTTGGCCAGTAGAAGCACGTGGAACATATGCACCAGCACGGCATCTAGGTGAGCAGCATTTCCATCAAACTTTGTGAGGTTCCCCCAGGATCCGGTGTATCCTTATTCAAAGAAGGATTGGACTCCAACTTCTCGTCCAAAGCCTGTGATGAGTGTGTCTAAAAGGCTCTTTATTTTGAACCGCTTTAAAGCGCTCGCAAGAGGTAGATGATCCCCTTTCTTTAAAGAAGAAGGATTTTGTTCAACGGAGAAAGCCTTCTCCTTCCCGACCATGAATCTCTCTCTGTTGATCGTGACTGGAGGGTTCAGTCAAACAAGAATGAGGAAACTTTGACCTTGATTGAATGTGTTACACCTGACGAAAGAGGTTGGTCATTCGAGAGCGTACTTATGTAATGAACTAACCTTTGTCGACTTCGAAAAGTGATCCATATATCATAGCATAGGCCAGACAATGGATGGTACTTAGTCTCTTCTTTTTTTTAACTTCTTCGTCAGAGTGAAGAGATACCAGGAAGCTCTGTTCCTTCTCGCAGGGTGGCGTGCTTCCGTCTGAGACTCTAGCCTGCTTGTTGGATGGATGGTGCCTCTTCAATTCATCTCTCAGAAAGAGAGGGACATGAGCGCGCAAAGCCCTAGCTAATGAACGAAAGAGCGCGCGTTACCTTGCTCTTGAGTTGAGCTGCAAGCTTAGAACTAGGAAAGGCGCAAAGGCTCTAATCAAGTAGGCACTCTAAAAGAAAGCTTTGAAAGCGGGCAGGAAAGCTTTTTCACCGTCCATTGGGTATTTGTCTCTATCTCGCTCTCCCAACTCATACTTATGATAGGTGGGCTCAATGCCAGATATTGACCTCTGGAGATCCTTCTCTTTGAATTTCCGGTATTCAGTTGTCTTCCTTGGTTCCACCCTTCCATTCATGAAGCAGATCGCCGGGAAGGCTGTTTCTCAAGCATAAAGCGAGAGTTTTCGACCCTTTCACATCGATCGACAAACAAAACTCCTGGTAGAAACCCTGTTTCTTTAGTAGGAAATCAACGCGTTGAAAGATCTTTTCTTTCACTTGTTAAACAACTGGTGCTTGGGACGGGCTTGATCGGGACGGAATGAGAGGTAACAAACGCCCTTGACTTTACGCACCGAAAAGAAACTGTTCCCATTTCACTGTGGTGAGTGGTACATTTTGATTTGTACGTGCTTCAATCTTGACGCGCTTAGATCAGTCACATTTGCTTATGGATCAACCTCAGGATCAACTGCCTACGTCCCTATTGCTGCCTAAGATGCCTTTGCCTCCGCTGGCACGGGATCTCAATGTACATCTACCCATGAATCTACCCCTTTGAACAAGTTCTTAAACATGCGGTCCTTGGTAGGGGCAGGTGGCTGCAGAGGACCGAAAGAGATAATGCGCTAGGGGACTGCAGGGCAAGTCATCGAATCCAATGCAATGATCACCGTCTTTCGAAAGATTGGCAAGTCTGGTTGACCGGATTCAATAGCAACTGGCATCCTTTCCTTTTTGCTATGTGCGTGGATATCTTGTCACTCAACCTATTGCCCAAGACCATCCCGAAAGACAGAATTCCGTCCTCTCTTGCAGTTATTGGCTTAAACAGCCGATCTTTCAACCACTAGCTTTCACTTGCAGCTCCTTCTTGCTACCAGGGCATTCGATGCATCAATCCCATTCTCACAACCAACCTATGATTCACTTGCTAAGAGCGCATTCTGTCCATCTATCTCATATCTGAACATTTCTGATTCAAGGCTGCTTTGCTTACGCTCCTTCTTTCCTTTGAAACGATCTCTGCATAGGGCTTTTTTTTACCTGAGCCCTCTGAAACTCTTGTTTTCATGCCCAAAGAGGCAGAGAAAGATCGGATCTCCCCCTTCTCTTATTCAAATAGTTACCCGGTAATGCCCCATCGTTGAGCCTATTCGTCGCAAACCAAGGTAGACCCAAGCAGCTTAGTTGTCAGGTTGGGCATCTGAGATGAGGAAACTCCTAGTGCGAAGGCAAGATGTACGCGTGAACATTCGAAAGATTGGCCATTGGCAAGGATGAGATAGTTGAAAAAGGGTCGGGAAGGAAGCCTGAAAGAAAGTCTTATTGCAGTGGATTCGAGAACAGTAAGAGCAGATTCAATAGCAAAGCAAAGGATTCTAAACCTGCTCGTTCAACTATAGGTTTCTGAATGGACAGAAGGAGCTGCACATTCATAGGTTCTAACAAAGAGGTTGTGCACATGAATATGACTCTATGACGCTTCGCACCTTTCGTACCGTCGATGGTACGCTCTGTAGGCGCCATTGCCATTTCCTTGCTTTACCGCCGTACTTGACAACATGGCTTGACTGATTGTTTAGGACAAAAAACCTCCACTTTGGCAAGGGAAGGCTTTTCGAAAGAATCCATGACAGGAGATGTCGGCTTCATTCCACTAAAGGAACGAGATGCTGCGCTCCTGCCCCTATCTTTCCACTATCACGGCAGAAGAGAATCCGATGTAAATTGGAATAGTCATTGATCTGAGGACCTTCTTTCCCGATTCGATGTTGCATTCCGGACTCGGTTGACTTCGACCCTTCCTCAGCTGGAAAGAGAGGGCTTTCCCTCGTAGTCCATGTTGCCTAAGGTAACTCTGCCCCTGGGTCTTCTACTTGAAGAAGACCTTCTTGCTTCGTTCTGTGACTTTGTTGGTTGGGTCAGGTTTGTTCACAAGTATGGGTGACGGGTCATCAGGTGAGAAAGAAGATCATCTCATGCTGCCCTTTTTTGCCTTCTTGCCCGGCGGTCCCGGCTTTCCCGATTCTAGTCTACCTCAGCAAAAGCCGCTGGTACAAAGACATATCTGACCATTTCTTATCTCACTCATACAGTGGCTGGTTGATCTTTTCATGAAGAGGTTGACGCTACTCTGAATCAATCAATTTCTTATCTAAAGTCAATACCAAATTCCTCCACTTCAACTGTTTGGGACGCTCCGGCACCAACAATGCGAGAAGTGCGCTATTTCCCCAATCCAAATAGTAAAAACTCACGTAATCGTAATAAGAAGAGTTGGTTTCTCCCTTTTTCTTCAGTCAAGTTCAGTCAAATCCGAAGCTGCTCTTCCGGCGCTGCTACGCCTATTGAAAGAAGAAATCTTCCCTCGTCCTTTAACCTGGACTCCATTCTTCCTCTAGAAAGATAATGGGATCAAGACTAGAATCAAGCTATGATCGTCAAATTTCATATAGAAAGATCAGGTTATTGCTCATCATCTGGTCTATCGCTCCTTTTGAGAGCTAGTGCTTGGACTTTTTTTTCTTCCCTCAAAAGTTTTGTACGCGGAAGGCTTCTCCTAGAGCTGCTAGACTGACTTGCTCTCGTTATGCCCCATCGGTTCAGACGAAGAAGGTGATCCCTCCCTACCCTAATGTCACTAGTCTTTGACTTTCATTTTGCGGTTGATGTCAGAAATGGTGCCAGGTGAATACGTGGAGAAAGAATCTTCTTCAGAAGGCTGACTGGCTTTTTTGATGGAAACAGAGCTGGCAGAAAGAATCTTTCCCCGAGGAGATCATTTTCTCGCGTACTCTCCACATCCCTAAGACATGCGGATAGCCCTTTTTTCTCTTAGGCATCGGTGTGGGTAGCTCGGAGACCTAATGCTGGTAGTTTTCTCTCAGCTGGGAGGAGTGCGTTCACTCACACTATAGTGGGAAAGATTTTCCCTACCTTTTTCATTCTCCTTGGCTTCCCCTTCTTCCCTTGGGCATCCCTTTTCGCCCCTAGAAAGAAAGGTCCTTCTCTTTCCATCGGATGCATAGAATGAATGGTTTGTATGAAGGCTAGTCTTTTGATCATTAGCTCAATTTCTTTTCGTTGGCCTTTTGCCTTTGATGACGAGTCCATTCAGCCGATACAGGCTATGGATCAAAAGCCTTTCGCCCCAACTCCTTTTGATATCAGTTTCTTTGCTGTGGCAGCTGCTCTGCTGACTCCCCATACTCCTCCATTCACCCAAAATTTGCCTTTCCGGCTTCACGCTCCTGTACCAAAATCAGGGCTTTTTCAATAAAATCCCTCTCTGACAATAGAATCTCTCAGAGCCGGTGTATCTTTTCATAATGGGTAGGGTAGCCCCTTTGTCGATGTGAGAATCTCAAGTGATCACTCATCAAGACGGCCAGTCACGGGTATTCCACCAAACATCGGGTCCTGTCCAGGCATCTTCTTCCCTTTTTGCCCGTGAAGCTAATCTAATGATGCTTGAACGCTTCTCTCACAGGTCGAGCATCTTTCAGATGACTTGACCGAGGATAGACTTTGCCCCATTTCTCTCCACCCCGTTTCCTTTCTTTCCTTGGGGTTTCCCTATGTTGCCTTTGGCCAAGTCAAGTTGTTGTCTAATGGCTAGAGCTGGTTTTGTTGTGTTTTCAAGTGCCACGAAACTAGAATCAAATAAATATAGTTTCTCAGTCAATGAAGGCTTTTCTTTTTCAAATACAGATCTTTCAAGTTCTACTGATCTCGATACTAAAGAAATTTCGTTTATAAGAAAAAGCTCAGCTCGTTGATCTGTTCCGAAGCAGTCACCCATTTGTGCCCCGTTCCGACGCTACCAAGCTCCTCAATGTCACACGCAATGGAGTGGCGATCCGCTTCTGGCTTTCATTCCTCGTCGATGAAGCCGGCATTGCCCTTTCCGCCGCTAACCTGTGAAATGGAGCTTTTTCACGCCGGTTCTTTCTTGATATCAAGGAGGTGACGATCTTTCTTTCTTTCTTTCGTTTCGAGGGGAGTGCTCCGGTTTTCATTCTTTCTCGGTAGGTACTTCTCGAATCCCACATCTCCATGTAGCTGCGCAGGACCGGCCGGCTCCCGGCTCCCCTACTTGTTCCCCCAGGCGCATTCTTTCAGGCGTCTTTCATCGGTTGGCATCTCCAAACCATTCCAGTTCCGTTTGGATTGTAGCAGGTAGCCGCCTGAGCTAAGGTAGACGATGGAGAACAAAGGGCTCCATAGCTGCCCAACCAATTCTTCTCGCTTTGCATCTTCGCCGGTTTCAGCCCTTCAAGTTGGAATTCCCGATCATTGGGATGAGTTACGAACCCCCTGTAGTCAGCTTTCATTCGAAGGCCTTTTCACGATGGCCGAAGGCTGAGTCTTGAATTCAGGAAGCACCGATTCGAACTCATCAGATGATGGAGGTGGTGGTTGAGTCGTCTTCGGTAGGCTCTGCACTGCACCATCTCATGACCACCTTGGGACAATTCCAACTTCTCCCCATAAACGATTGATTTGCCTTTCAATCGCAAGAATAGCTCTTCCAGTGTGCCTAAGGAGTTTATTGGTTTGTTTTGATAGAAGGCCCGAGGGTAGTCCTTCCGTTTCTTTTCTAATGGGGAGTGGCGGGCTAAAGGCTTCTCTCGCTTCGTGGCTGGCAGCCATGACTCGGACTTCCGCCTGAGGGAAATATCCTACTTGGAAGTGAAGTCTTTTCGATATCACTTCTATTAGCGCCCATAGGGGTCGCGCCTTGCCTCTGAGGAAAGGAAGTCTTCTAGCTAAGAACTCCATTCCTGGGGTTTTTTGTTGGTTAGCAGCTGGGACAAAAATCCTACTCAAGAAATTGCTTATAAAGAAGATCTCTTTTGAATGGAATGGGAATGCTCACATTTCCTTCTTTTATTCTATAGTGGTTGCTACTGCCCATGTCGATGAAGTGACATTCCAATCATCTACCGATCCGATGGTCGAGCCTTCAGGCTTCTTCCTTTTTTGCCTCTAACAATAAGGAATTTGATGTTGTTTAAGCTGAAAATTCTTTCTTTCGCTGTCCGACCCCGGCACTCATAGTACCTATGGTCTTTGAGCGGCCCAATGCTCATTCACTTATTGGGTCAGCATTTGAACTCGTTGGCTAAGCCCTTTCAGCTTCGTACCTGACGGCAAGACACTCTTTGTCCTCCGCTGATGTTCTCCCTTATCCATTGAGCTAGGCACTTCTATGAGTAGCGGGAGCGGTACTATGAATATATCAATCTACCGTGATCCCTTCGTCCACTCAATCCCCGGAAGCTGAATGAAGTGCGGGTGAATTCGTTCCCTTGACCCCCGCTACCATTTCTTCTTGTCTGAAATCGGCCGTCAACGACAGATCGGAACATGGCGACGTATATAAAGAAGGAGATGAAGGAGCTCGTATTCCCATCCTTACTCGTCCATTCAATTCAGCCTTCGCTTAGCTATTCGAATCAATAATGGAATGGGAATGGGTGTGGGAACTACTAGTTGTGCCCTTCCCCCCGTTTCTTTGGCTTCAACGTCAACCGGAGAAAGCCCAAGAGATGAGGAATCTGAGAAAGCTTCTCTTCTGCCTACCAAAGACAGAGGGTCAGGTGCTGTCTGATCTCCTTTGTTATATCTCTTCTTTTGGCTGCAGCTACAGCTAGTAGGAAGAGTAACAGCTCTTAGGAATCTTAGTTTGCTTCCTTTCTTCCGTCCCTTGGGACCGCTCTTTGGTACTTCAACTGTTTACCTGATTCTCGTCCCGGAACCTGGGGTCAATCAGCCCAATCCCTGGCGTCTTTTGAAGGATTTCCTGAGATTTAAATATAGTCATTGAAGTCAAACCGAAGAAGACGATGTTACTTATGTCAATCTTTACCCGGCTTCTGCTTCAGTGCTAGAAGTGAGAGTCTTTCCGTCTGCTCCTTTTGTTTTAGGTGACGCCAGAGCGCTCCTATACTATCACTATGGGAGACCCGCCGGACTACCTTTCGACTGAGCTCTGCTCCCGCGCTTGAAGTTTCGTTGTTTTGTTTCATAAAGACAAAAAGCTGGGCGCTTTCAGAAAGATTCTAATAAGTGGAGAAATCATCAATTCAATGAGATTCCGGGTTCATTCTACTTCAACTAGCTGGCAATATCTTAAGCTTAAGTGCTATTCCCTCTCAGCTTCAAAAGGGCTTCCCCGAGGAGAGGACAGGGCATCTCTATGGTTCCAATCTGGTATCGCAGAGTTCGTGGATCTTCTTCTTACTAGTGGTTACTCTGATCGATCCGGTCGATCTGCTACGTTCCCCTTTCTTCTGTCGTGTCTTTTGGGGCCTTTAGTTGGGGTTTGTTACTGTCCAACGGAATATCTTCCAATAGAAGGCATCTCCGACAAAGCAGCGGTTCAAAATCCTTACCTTTCCATAGCGGAAGTGATGCGATGATCCATTGTGCTGTCAGAGCGCTTGGCTAGGGTTTTTTACGTACGGGAGGGCGAGCCTCTTTCCTATTTGATTCGATAGTGGGAACTCCTTGCTTCTCTGTCCGCTCATCTCGCTTTTGTGCCTACTTTCCCGACGAGAGTCCATCGGACCAGTCTTTGAGTGCCCTTTCCTGACTCATCCCTGAAGCCGAACCGACTTCCTTTGTTGATTGAGCTGCTCCGACGAACCTTGCCGATGAGTCCATTAGCCTAGCCTTGCAACTAAGCTCTTTGGCCCAGGGAGGGATTGGAGTTGAGAATCTATAGTTGATGCTTCCTCCGCTAATAGGCCCCTTGAACACAAGTCAGGCTGGGGCAAACCCCTCTCCATTGAATCTCGCAAACGGCCGTCAAAGGGCAGGCTCGGAATTGGGGAATACCCATATAGAAGGTTTCTCCATGCTTTTCCCCATACCGCTCAATCACGTAGAAAGGCTAACCGCTCTCTAATCGATCGAATGCCGTGCCGTGCTGCTCCCTTCTTTCTCTTTCTTCTACTGTGATGCCTCATCCATGTTGATCCGGGGGACAACATCAATGAATCCATTCTATGGTCGTTTTATTCCACTAGTTCCCTATAATTCCCTTTCCTTTGCTTCAACCGATGCCCCTACTCTCTAAAGCTTGCCACCCCTATCTATTAGTAAAGCTCGAAACACTTCCACGACCCCCCTGTCCATTTCCTAGTCTTAGAGCTAGGAGTTTCACATAACATAATATGTCTATCTTGGCTTTGGCTTGGTCTTCAATTGTCACAAACTCTTTGCTTTCGGGCGATTTAGTGTACATTGTTCTCACCTACAAAAGCCTGAATGCAAGAGGTAAGCCCTGCCTTGTATTCATTCAAGGTCTACGTCTCGTCCTTACCAGACGCTTCGTAGGCAAGAGGAAAGCTATCACGTCAACTATGTGTGATCTTGCCAATGTTCATATCTGCCGATCTCTCTTAGTTCTACTCGAAGCGGCGGCACTCCCTGCCGCCCTTACTTTGGAACTGCATCCATTCCGAGTGGAAGTGAAGGACAAGCTCTGGGAAAGATGGTGGCCGTGAGGTCATAAACAAAGTCGTGAACAACACTTGGTGATTATGTTCACTCCATCTTGATTCGGTCTAGCTATCGGATGACAAAAGGATGCCGGACCTTCTTCTGGAAGCGGGAAGGTGAGTCACCGCATTGACTCGAATGATCTAGCCAAAAATTTCTCCTCACTAACTATGGTCTACCTTCGCGAGTATAGTTCTTAGCCTCTACTCTAGTATGAACTGAGCCAGAGCCTACGAGCTTCTAGGTCGCCCCGCTACGCCCCTTGTGATTAGATCTGTTCGACATGCAAGTGGTCTAGCTACTGCCTGTACAGTCACTCAACACCCAGCAGACACTGTACTACCCTCTGACCTTCCTCAACTATTCCAGATCCATCTCTGTATTAGTTGAGAGTTGAGTCTCGTCGGTAAGTGGAATAGGCTTGTGATCTCTCAATCACCTCCTATCTTTCCTTACCAACCCCTCTTTCTTGGGTGGCTCCTGTTAGCTTGGAGCATAGTTGACTCTGGCTTTCTTCATCTGCTCTTTGCCCGAATCCGATCATCTATGTTGAATCTGACTCCCATCTCATCCCATTGATTGGCTTAGTGTTCAGTGTCATCAACCTTCCTCCGGTTGAATTGATGGCGATTGAACTATCTTTCTAATGAGCCCTATACTAACATTGCCTAGATAAGGTACAAACACCTTGGGGGGTAAGGCATCGACAGGATTACTCCTGTTGGTGTAGGGATTGACCTCCCTAGCGGCCAATGATTGTCGTCTGCTTTGCAGCGTCAGTCAGATCCGTCCAGAGGCGAATCTGACGGTGTGTCCGATCTAACATCGGGTCGGCACATATGTCGATTTAACCTCACTCTGTGACACACAGAGTCCTGTTGGTCAACCAGGTACCCCCCCTTGACACTTGCAACATAGTGTCATTTAGGTGAGTCTTGGTGTCTTCCAAAGGCTCAGAGGTTTATCAAAGTGAAGTCTTGTGACTTCATAGACTGAGAGAGCATTGCCCTCTCTCAGGGAGCGGTGACGGGGAAGCCAGCTCAGCGGAGATTTCATCATCCTTGGTCTGGACACTTCTCTGCGTCAGGTCGCACCTGACTAGGAACCATAGAAAGAAATTCTTGCTATGACTTCCATGAGGCTACTCTTTGATAAACTTCTGGCATTGAAAGCCATCAAGTGGTACAAGATCTTAGAAGATGTTGGGTCACTAAAATCTACCTTGTTCAAGGTGATTCTAGTGATCACTGATGGTTTAACCAAGGAGCTTTGTGTCGGAGCTCACCTTGTTGCCAAACAAGTAGTTTACTTGAATAGGAAATCTGGACCCCTGTTTACAGCGCTTTATCTAAAACAAGCAGCTGTCTGCTTAAAACAAGCTGCTTATGCAGGTGTGCCAGGTCCTAAAGGAAAACTACCTGTTCCTGTTTCACTTTCAGGATCGGGATATCCCCGGAAAACTTTTTCACTCTTGAAGATTATACTATTGAAAAAATGACTGATCAAGCGGAAAGGCAGGCAACGTCTGAGTTTGCTGAACAAGAGACCCAAACTCCTCCGGAGCAACTAAGCCTAAGCCCGGCGGAACCGCTCATACCAACTCCACTTGAGCAATTTGACATTAGCCCATGGGTGAACATGGGCAAGTATTTCTCATTCACAAATCCATCTTTGTTTATGCTACTAAGTCTCACTTTGGTCAACCTATGGGTTCATTTGGTTAAGAGGAGAAAGAAGGGGTCAACTTAGTAGTTAATGCTTGGAATTACAACAATGAAAGCGGCATTCCCCCAACAAATGAATTGTTTTGAAAACTATATATGGAATTCTCTCCCAGAGCAGGGCGCTGAGGTTTATCCAAAGTGAAAAGACGCCTTGTTAGCTGAATCCCACTCAAAAAATTCTATTCGAGAGAAGGGAGATTATTATCATTTATAACTCGAACGAAGTGAGAGGACTTCCCTCTTACCCTATATTAAATTAACAATCCCTAGTCTTAGTCTTAGTCTTAGCGTTTCACTTCCTTGGTTCGAGCCCGGGTGTGACTCGTTGCTCTCTCGAGCGTTAGCGAGAGCACTCTTTCAGACAGGGGTGCACTCTCGAGCGACAGCGAGAGGACTCGAGCGACAGCGAGAGCAAAGCCCTGCCGGCGATTGAGGCAAAGCAACGGACAGGGAACTAAGAAGAGAGGGAAGGGGGTGCTCGGGGAGTACCCTCTTTCCGAACGGAGCGGTATGCCAGTAGGGATATTACCCGATATTCTTCTTTCTCTTATAACACGCGCCCCTGCTAACACGCGTGCAATCTATAAAGATCATGCTTATAACACGAGTAACACGTTGGCTGACGTCCTTGTGTTAAGCATATTGGTTATGAGACGGAAGACATTCGTTATATCTCTTTGGAGTCTCACTCCAATCCAGTATTCTACTCCGACGATCTTACACCGATCAGAGGTGACCGGCTACTACTACCCTCCCCTACGGGGTTTGCGGGTGTTTTGTAGAGCACATTGGGCCCGTCAGCTTCTCGATCATAGAATAGCTACCGGATTAGAATAGTTCCGAGTGTGAGATGCCCGATGCATTTATCTTATCGACTTGTGCGAGAAACGAGGGGAAGCAACGAGTCCTCTCACTTCGTTCTTCGTTCGAGCTCGAACGAAGCACTATTTCCATCGAGCGTTAACGACTGAGCCAGTTAATAGTTGTCTGATCTGAGTTCCCTGACCGGAGGGAAGCAACGAGTCCTCTTCGAGCGTTAACGTTTGTCTTAGTTTGTCTTATAATACAACTAAACACGAGAGTGCACCCCGGTTATTTAATGTTAATAGTTAAGTTGCGTTAGGTATTTTAAGATAAGAAATGTTATTTAATGTTAGGAGCTCTGTTGTTATTTTATGTTATTTTATGTTAATAGTTGTGTTAACACCCGGTAACTCAAACTAAGCTTCGCTCGAGCGTTAACGACTTAGCTCGACGCGTTGTTGTGTGCCTGCGCTTCGCGCCGGTCGAGAACGCACTCACATACCCGGTTTCTTATTTCTTACCCAACCGGTATTAATCAATGATCGAGAGTGCACTCTCGAGCGTGAGCTCGATCTTCGTTCGACCCTCAGTGGCACCTCTCGAGCGAGAGCGAGAGCACTCGAGCGACAGCGAGAGCAAAGCCCAGCCGGCGATTGAGGCGTATCCCTCTTACCCTAGTCTTAATATTAAATTAACAATCCCTAAATACTTGGTCTTATCATCCTTGGTTAGGGTCCGAGGCTTCGCCGATTGAGAACAAAGCCCTGCCGGCGATTGAGGCAAAGCAACGGACAGTTCTTATTCTTATTCTTTGATTAATGTTGTCATTAGTTATTACCCGATATTCTTCTTTTATTATTCTAAGACAAATGTCTTATAAGAGAAAATCGTTTGCCCTCGCAGGAAATACAGCGGAAGCAAGACGGTTCGCTCCGGTTATGCGTTGATTATCGGGCCCTCAACAAAGTCACGGTCAAGAACAAGTATAAAGCCGGTGCCCCTTGTCGCTGACCTGTTCGATCGCTTGGCGAAGGCGAGCTACTTCACCAAGTTAGACTAGCGTTCGGGCAACTATAAAGTCAAGTACGGATTGCCGCAGGCGATGAGCCAATGATTTTGAACCATGGACCTTCCTTCGCCTTTAAGCTCCTCGTTCCGAGCCTTGCTGTCCGCTAATCTATTAGAAGTGAGGGTGAGTTCCCGCTCGTCTCGTCTTTGGTGACAAAACAGCTCTTGAGATATCTCACTCCGTCTGTGAAAAGCATTGGATTGGCATTCGACTCTTTTCCTTCTCCTCGGATTTGCCCCGCAGCTCTCATCGCCTCACCCTCTCTGGTACTTTTGGCTACACCAAAAAAAGGCCTGGCTACACATCCGTCATCGGGATTCATGCCGCGTAAGGTAAGGTAGGTTACAACAAGTCGCCGTAAGGCGGAAGAGCCCGACTTCCTTCCTTCGCTTCGTCTGACGAGCTGATAAAATGTAGCGTTGCGGCGAAGTAAGTGCGCGTTGCGGCGAAGTAGGTGTTTAGATAGGCGAACCAGCGTAACGCCGTAAGGCGAAGAGGTTGAACAAGCGATCCTGTCGCTGTCTCAAAGCGAATATCCCGCTGGAGTGAATACTACGGGACGGACTCTTTATTTTATTGCGCCGTTAACGTGGTTTTCCACTTCATGGGCGAGTTTCAGGAGCGGAAGGGTATAGCGGAGGGAGGGGCTCCCACTGCCTTTCCTTGGGCTGGAACGGTTGAGCTACTTCGTTCCCTCTATCAGCTTTTATTATAGGTCCGGGCGATGATCCCTCGCTTTCCCTTTCCTCTAGTTGAGGACTTCGGGGGCTTCGAATCAATTGCAAGTGGATGGCTATTGTTCGCTCCGCTAATAAAGAGTCTTTGAATGAGATGCACCGGCCATACTCATGGGAGGCCGGGAAGAGGTGCCGGGGTCTGTCTAGCCCGAGCGGGCGGGGGGTAGCACCGGGAGTTTCATCCGGAACCACTATCAGCGGATTGCCGAGCTACTTCGCTCCCTCTCGCTTCTTTACACAGAACGAATCCCAATGAGACGTGTATTGAGGTCCCTCAAGAAACCTACTCCACTTATTTTCTTTTTTTACAAAACTGACTTTCTTTTGACTACATTACAAAATTGAGCCAGCATTCTCTATCTCTATTCTTTTCGAACGGCTAAGAGACGATGAGCTAGGATAGAGTGGGGCTCCCTCTGCCGAGTTTCTCACTGGAGGAGATATCTATTCTGGTAGCTTTCGGGTACGGGCGCACTTCTCTCTGATTGTACGATAGACCATCTCACGCAGATGATTGGCAGTCGGAAATAGACTCCTGGTAGATACCCTCTCGAATCAGCTGCGAGTATAGCAGGGGAAAAACAAAGCCAATCCCGCGATGATAGACCTGAACTACTTACTTGACTCTTGCACAGAAAGTGTCCAATGCCACTGTTCCACCCCGTTCGCCCTGTGGCACGGAAGCTCAATGAAAGAAAACGAGGAATGATAGATGAATGAGAGTTGAGATGGTATACATACAGTACTAAACTCAACTCAAAAGGACTCTCAACGCCTAATCCAAGGAGCCGGGTCCCCATACCTTCTCTCGCTCAAAGGCGAAGAATGACAGCTTCAACTCCATCTCACTCACTTGTTTTGTTCAAAGACGCGGTCCGGACCAAGAGAACAAGGGATCCCAGGGAATTGAAGGTGATCCCAGAAAGAGAGAGAACCTGGGGGAAGTTCAGAAAGGATTCATCATAGGTCAACAGCAACAGCTAAAGATTCCAAGACCGACAGCGGTCGAATCATGATGAAAAGAGTGTAAACGTACTAGAAGTCTGAAGGTAGGGAAATTGACTTCACCCGGACAAGGTGATTCCGGGAATCCCACTCTAAATCCCCTCCCACTGCTGATCTGATCCAAGGACGTATGTATATACTATATTCATATAGTCTGACGCTTCGTGTGTCTCACTGACTCCCCCTACCGCAAATCAAGTTGAACCAGATATCAGCTGAAGGGCACCTTCTTTCCTGCTGTTCCATTGGCTTGTTGCCCACACGAAGTCGTAGGCTCTGGCCCGAAGTCAGTCAGTCGCCAAAGAAAAGAAGTGAGCATACGGAGATCGGCAGAAGGATGTCAGAACGAGGTATGGCAGCATCCTCTTGCGCGAGTACTCGTAATATATAATATAAATCAGAGTGCCTGTTTGATTTAAGAGGTCCTTCCTCTTTCTTTATCTTTATCCTTTCTTTCCCTTACGCGGACCACAGGGCACTGATGCTTCTTTCTCCAGGCATCAAGGCGAGGTAGCAGGCCTATCTTACCACGTCGATTGTTCCGGAACAATCCCAGGGCTCTTGTCGAACTAGGCCCCAACTTCGAGTCGCGAAAGGCTACTTCTTCCTTTTCCTTTGAACGCAGGTTTCAGTATATTGGATATCACGAATGCGCCGATATCCAGCAGGATAGGAAGACTGCTTCGTACTGAGTTGAGATAAGGGAAGCCATGGCATGTGTGACCAGCCGATCCCTCCACGGTGATGGGCCCCCGGTTTGTTGGCCTTAGGCAGAAGGTAGCGCTCCGAGAGAAAGGGTTAACTTACCTGACTTTTCGACTTGACTTTACACTGGACTACGCCCAAGCAAAAGTTAGGAATCGGGCACCGGCTCTGACTGGCAACATCACCTCTCCGACAGGCTCCGAAGCCATACCGTTGAATCGGGCCGGATTGAGGTCTTCTTTGCTCTTTGCCATAGCGGATATATCATTTTGCCTTTCATTATATAATGAATATATGATATATTTCCGAAAGGTTACTCTCCTTTCTACCGAGCAAGCTCCATTCATGTCCGCACACAAGAGACGGCCTTTCGGACCTATGGTGAACCAGTATCGTACGGCGGTCTAGTGAGAGCAAATGATCAAGCAAAAATATGCCTAAGCCTACCTAAACCTTAACCTTAACCTTACCTTTGATTTGTTGTGCTAATCTTTGTGTAAACGTAAACCAAGGGTTGGTTCACAGGGTATATACCTATTAATCAGACCCGGTAAGACTTCCTTAATGGTGCCCACACTGGTCACTATCCTCTGGAGGAGAATAGTCACTTTGTCACCTTCTTGGCCCAGAGTTCCAAGGCCGGGAAGGGAAAAAAAAGGTTGATGGATGAAGCGATGAAAGATAAGTGGGATTTTCAAGCAAGGCCGGCATGAAAAACCTAAGACCTTCCACTATTCTTATCTTATATCGATCTTGGTTCGGCGGGTCACTGTCGTCATCGAGGAGGCCAGTCTGTTCTGGCTACCAGTCAGTAGCTAACCGAGACCCCTGTAGCTAGTTTTTCTGTTTTCACGAATCCTGTGAACGAATCCTAGTTAGTTAGCTTGGCACTAGGAGTTGTCTAATCAAAGTAAGCGCTACTGTTAGAATTCCATCCGCATCTGGCGCTTCGAAGGCTGCTTCCAATGGGTCAGGGTCTTAGTTCCAGTAAGTTCCAGAGTTCCATTCAAAAAAGGCCGGGCTTCACCTCTCAACCAACTAAAAAGCATGGGCTGCCGCTATCACTACTAATCAAGTCAAGGCAGGTCAGGTAAGGTCTTATCGATATATTCTCCATGCCAACCTCGCACTCGCGAGTGAAATCCAAGGGCATCTACCGCTAAGCATGAGCATAGGAAGCGCCCACACAGGGCTTTGAAGAAGGGGAACATTCTCTATGTTGGGTTGGGAGCAACCATGCACTTACCTATTTTTGCATATTGATTGGATTGGACAGGCAAAGCCTACTAGTACTAGAGTAGGTAGGTCCCCGCAGGAGATGGAAATGGAGCTCAAAACCAACCTCCCGTCTCGATCCGATGCTTGCGATGATCTTTCTTGGTTCTGAAATCAAAGGGCTAATATATTGCATTACCTGATTCCTGAACGAATATACTGCAACAACTGAACTTCAGCCCCTATTTTTCAGTGCAGTAAGTTGCGCGCGAAAGAACGAACACTTCCTAGTCGCTAACGGAGGTGCTCCAACTCCAAATGGGCTCTCGTAGCGGCCGGGCTATGCGCTATTAGCGAATAACGAACGCAGGTAGGAGTACCTTCCTTTCAAGGCCCTAGCCTTAGTGGGTCGGACATGCATCAAAGTGGCTCCCCCATCGAAGCAATTGCCAAGTATACGTCTATCCACCCTGCCTGCAGGCCTTCCCTCTCGGAGAAGCTGGAGAAGCAAAACAGAACGGTCCAGTGATCGATCAATCATCAGTCATATCGTTTCGAATTTTGCGGCACTTTTTATATTACCCTGGATTATATGGTCTTGCTATTATATTTATATATAGGGCGGTGGACTTGACCCTTTGATAAAAAGCATCCATTCGTGACACGGGGATGGAGGGTGGTTTATATTTCTGCCAGCGAGTTTACTCTACTCTAAACTCTAAGATGGTGTAAGATGGTGAAAGACCCCATCAAGAGTCTCGTCCTGAAACTAGACCAAGGGGAATCGCGGCTGCTTCCTTGCCAAAATAAAATGACGAGGAGCTGGAAAGCCGGATAGATTGGGTAAGGGAGTACGAGTTGATGTCGGTAAACATCGGCACTCGAGCCAGCGTCGAGGAGTCTTGGTCAGATAACGACTAGTCGCATATCGGTTCGGTTTGAAAGGGTTGAAATCGTTGTTACAACAGGTCTCTCCTGGAACTCTGAGAAAAGGGCACTCTACTCCCAATTCAATTAAATAGATCCGTAGGTTCTCTTAACCACTTTTATTATTTAGAACCTAACCTCATCTATTTAGATTGAGATTAGAAGGATATTCCTCTCAGAGAACAATAGCGCCTTATTGATTGTCCTAACCTTACCTAACCTAGTAGGGATCTACTACGTCTATCCGAAAGCCTACCATCAATCAACACTGACTCAATGCAAGGAACATTATGCTAGCATGAGTGTTCAACAAAAGAGACAACTCGGGTGACTTCACTTTCTTTCGAGCAGGGGAACCCAATGCCTTTAGTCCTAGGCGTGGCTAGGGGATTTTGCTCTTAACACTGTTTTCCTTTAAGCTACCTTTCTCTAATCTATGATTGCTGCTTCTGAAACTAGAGACAAGAGTCAAGTCTGACCGGAAGCCGTCTTTCATTCAATGCCTTGATCCACCCGCCGATGATATAAAGGTGAGAACGTCCCAAATCTGGCACTTCCTTTCGGGAAATCAGATTACGAAATCTGCGGTCCAAGAAATCAAACACTTGTGAAGATGCTCGGGTGACGATAACTGAACAGAGTTGATAGCCAAACCTTCTTTCGAAAAGGGGTTCGATTAGCAGCTCCAACGAAGAGAACTCAATCGATCTAAACCCACTTGCCTTGCCGCTCTACCCTTGCTCATCATCCGCACCCCTGGTCGTGCTTGGTACTACACAATACAATGAAATGGACCTTTTCCATTAAGTCAAATATAATTTCTTTCAAATATTGACTAATTAACGTCAAGTTAAAATAAAAAAAGTCAAGTAAAGAGAGATGATTTTAGAAGAAGAAAGGCTCGCGACGCTAATGCTGATAGACCAGAATCCCCAGTCTGTCGATATACGACTTTGACCACTGAGAAAGAGACATAAGCAATCGACTGCTTCGACTCCTAGACAGAGATAGAGGCATACTCATTTTATTTTTAAAATAATGTCCCACTTGGACAGCAACTTGTATAGCTAATGGATAGATAGGGTGTGTCGAATAAGAACCGATGGTGATAGACAAAGAAGAAGGTGAGGCCCTCAACTCAACCAATAAAGAAAAATCCGGAATTGAGCCGCTTTTATTTACCTAATAAAATAAAAGAAGTCAACCAAAAGCAGTCAAGCTCGCTTCCAAAACGAGACATACGTAATGGAAAGCGAATCGAAAGCAGTGCCCCTGACTTCCGAAGAATGTGCCGGCACGGACTAAGAGACTGGAATGCTTTCGGGGCTGCCCTTAGGTGTTAGGGGCTATTCCACCAACATCAACTGAGGGACGACTCGAATCTTTCGCGAGAAGGCTAATCGAAAACTTCTACCTACATATATATACATTATGAAAGTACATAAAGTCAAGTTACTAAAAGTCGAAAGCCGCCCACAATCAGGCTTTTTAAACGATTGGGAACCCTTATCCAATAGGATAAGCGAAGGAGGCTAGACCTGCAAGACTCGATATGGACTACTGGTTCGCGTGGACCGATGTAAGACTTCGACGGCTTGGAAGAGAAAAAAAAGGTACTCGCTCACTTGAGTTGAGGAAGAAATGAATTGTGCAGGGTCGGCAGTTAGAAATTATCCAGCAAAAACTGGGCCAATTAGACCGCTAGCCGGCGTAGGGGATAGGGAATGGTCCTTCACAAGAAAAGGGCACGAAGAGCAAAGGGGCCTCTTTTTCCAAGGATACCTTTGGTTCATCATATGGGATAGTGTCCCATGCTGGTGCTGCTGGGATACGTGGTGGCTGCGAACCATCAGCGGCCCTATATAGGTGAGACCCAGGTATACATGGTGTAACTAACCATATATAATATATTAGGGCCCTCAACTAGCAGGAAGCCCTAAGAAGGAATCGTTAGAGATAGCGTTCATTATAACAATCAGACTCCTACAGTTACTGTACTGTATACCAACCAAAAACAAAAAGGCTATACAGTGGCATCTATTTACCCTTCGACTCTGATCCATAGTTTATTATTTTGCCCCTATACCTTGTGGTGGTCCTTGGGTCACCGGCAGAAACAAAGGGATTGATTGAAGTATCTTAAATTACCCGAGCTGTAGGATCTTGATCAAATGTGAAGAGTATATATAAGACTCCATTCCAATTCAATGATTTTTCTTTGGGAGTGGAAAGACTTTGATGATTATTCCCATCACCTGATGTTGGATCGACCCAGTATGTGGAGCTTGTTCCAGACGTGGAAGAGGCAAGTTGTTATCAGAATATGACCCCATGGTCGGGGAGGGAATTCTTCTGTGCAGTCGAGTCAGGCTGGCTTGGTGTCGACGTCCTAAATGCCCCCTATTTTAGAGTAGAGTAAGGAAAATTGGCAGTGCCAAGGCAGTTTGAACACCGTGATGTTGTTTCAATAGGATGAGCTCCTGTCGGTGGAGCGACAAGTCAGTCCCAGGGCTTGGGGGGAAGGCGGATCTTTCTATGATGTGTTTTACGAAGAGTTATGGAACAGATTGTTCATGTCGAGACACGGGGTCGGGACCTACATCCATCATGGTTATGGAGATCGAGGACATGTCTGGACTGGGTGTACCACTTTGCCTGCCAGAGTCGGGGGGTCCACAACCGCTCGATGTGAGCTCCATAGAGCAGTATTGGCATGCTGTGGAGTAGAAAGCCTTGAGAGCAAGTCTGGGGTTGTCGCCTGTCAGAATGGGTTCTGAGTTCTACTCCTCATTGGTGAGAGAGATTACAAGCAAGTCTTGTTGTGGTTCCCATTCAACAAGGTCAATGTTCTCCGCATCTAAGAAAGGGCAGGTCTACAGACCTGAAGAGGTTAGGCCAAGGCTAGTGCAGGGGAATGATCAATGAGTCAGAAGTGCTTGGTATGTCGAGGACACCCATCAAGGAAGTGTTTCGAAAAGCCGAGCTTGTGTAGCATGGCTGGCAAGTGATAAGTGACGATGTGCCTGTGTACCGTGTCAGTGGTAAGTGAAACTATACATAGCATTGCATAGTCAGGGGTGGGCTGGACTAATCCCGAGGCCATGGCAGAAGGCAACATGACCGATGTTGTATTGACTTGGTAAGATGGGATTGTCAGTACTTACTCAAGCTCAAGTAAGTGGACCTTGTGAAGATCTTCATTGTCGAGCATGTGGATGTTTGTTGTCTTGTTCGGGGCAGAGACGACACTCGCCATATCTCCAAAGAATGAGTTAAGAAGTTCGGGTTGAGTGTGGAACCTGGGGTCCGGCATAGTGGATTTGTATGCCAATGAGTGCGTTGGCGAGCTCGGTAGGCAACCACCCTGGGATTTTGAGAGTGATGTCGACGCAACCGAGAGTATACTCAACATCCTCTTTCCTGGAAGTATGTAATTTATTGCATATTGATTGTTGAGCTATGCTACGTTGAGTGTATCTATTCCCGGTCTTCTCTCTGATTGAGACTCTCACAGCCTGTGTTTGAGTAATGGGCAAGTGAAGGTTGCCTCATGGCACCGGGTGAAACTGCCTGCCTACTTTCATAAAAGATCGGTTGATCCCCTTCGTAGTCTGATCCATAGTCCTGTGCGGGTTTCCTTCTTTGGTCCCATCTCTTACTAAACCCGGATCAGTTAGTTGATATCATCATAATGGTGGGTTATGGGCTAGCTATCGAAGAGGCTATCTGCCATTAAATGGAATAGAATAGAATAGAACAGTTGAGTGTATCTCAACTCTCATGTTTGAGAGATCTGACTACGCGAGCCCGAAGTGTACTCATTTCAGGGGGGCTTAGATGCCCGGTTTGGCATCATATGAACAAGGGCTGATTGATTGTCGACTCGGGCTTTGCTTTCTGTCTCAAAAAGCATCAGGCTTTTTCGTAGCGCTCGGAAGCTACCGCTATATTTGAAAGAGGGTCTTGTGCGGGGGGCATATGGGTGTATATGCATATAATTCAACCGGGTCGTTTCGGGAGAAGGATTTGTCGACCTGACCTTACACCACAACTCAAAAGATGATGCACCAGATCGAGAGCCATCATCCTCATTGCATGTATCAATAATCCCACGCGTCCTATACTATATTAGAACCAAACCAATTGGAAGAAGTGGTCTGGCACGACTTGAAGAATCACTTATAGACTGGAAGAGAGATTGATAAAATAGGTTACGTTACACCTCTGCTCTGTCATCCCATATTCACTCAATCGCTGTCCCTACTATAGTATAGTATAGTAATTAATAGTATAGTATAGTATAGTAATTAATAGTATAGTATAGTATAGTAATTAATAGTATAGTATAGTATAGTAATTAATAGTATAGTATAGTATAGTAATTAATAGTATAGTATAGTATAGTATAGTATAGTATAGTATATTTCTACCTATCTCTCCCAAGACCTTTGGTATGTATCTGGTATGGGAGGAAGGTAGCAGAATGCTTGCTTAGTACTTGTGCTAAGGAGCAAGTCTCAGCTTCACGCATGACTAACATACCAAAAAGGCTTAAACTAGAAGAGAAGGTACGAAGTCACTCTGCGCATAGCTATGAGGTAGCAGAACGGAGGTCGGAAAAAGGCATAAACTTTAACTAGCAGAAATAGTACATTCATGTACGTAGTCACTCATATAGCTATATGAGGAGTGAGGATAGGATCTCCTGCCTGTCTTCAGGCCCGGATACAAGATCCAACATCACATACACTCTTTATTGACTAGAAAGGGGAAGCGCTATCGAATCAGAGAAATGAAATAAAGTATCATAGCCAGCACTTTCTCTTCTTACTGATAAAATCACGTTTAACGATTCATAATGGCTTCATCCCGGCACCTTAGGTGCTTCCAAGAAGTTCAGACTAAAGTAAAGGGCACTCAAACCAGCATTGAATGGAAATCTCTGGTTCGGGAGATAGCTTAGCATACCAGGCAACATACTTTAGCCAAGTATAGACCCATCGAGGTACGTACTTACTCGAGCGAAGCGAAAGGCTTCGGGCTATGTAAGCCAACCTCCCTCTTGACCTATGGTTAGGAAGGGGATTACCTCTTCATCCTAATGTCAAGGGTGTTATTATTAACTACCTAAGACATGAGCTTCGTCCTCGCGAGCTTAAGCTTGCTCCTCCGGAGCTCCACCTATCGGAAGGCACAAGAGATTTTCTCGAGTGATCCCTCCGGATTCAGAGTTGGTTACGTGATGTTAGTTGGTACGCCGTTACCACTAGCAATCCGGATGCTACCATAGAATCCATCTTCGAAGGTCCTACGGTTATGACTCATTGGAAAGCTCAAAAGAGTGATCCTGAACTAATTCAATTCGATCGTCTGTGGAAGATCTTCGATTTAGTCTCCTCGATCGATTCCTAGTAATAGGATGTAATTGAGTCAGGTTACATCACTGGTGGTATATGTGGCACATCTTTCTTAGTCCAGGCTCGGGGCCTAAACCAACCTATCGCTTCGCTCTAGTGACTACGTTCCTCGAGCAGGGAGTGGTCTTGTCTTTCCGGGGGTAACCCTTGAGACCACACCATCTACGACCATCAGACATAAGACTTTGGGCCTATCTCTAGCTCTAGATAAAGGCTCTCTCTATCTAAAAGGGTAGTGAGTGACTGTCGAAGGGCCTTTTCGATTGATCAAGTTTATCCGTCATGTCTGGCTGTGAGACTGTTGGCGGGAAACTCCGGGTGGGGCGGTCAACTCACTTACTTAAATAGTATCTCCTGGATTAAGGGAGACTATACCCTGTGCAATGACTTTTCCGCTTTTGCATCTACCATTACTGGCAGTAAAGCCTCCATCCAGTAGATCTTAAGCTAGGATTCTCGAATGGGGAGAGCGACTCCCAGAAGAGAAGACTAAGACTGCTATTATCAATAGAAAGCGTAGATACATTAGAGCTCGCTCTTCTCTAAGACCATCTCAGGTCCTATATTTCCAGCTAAAGGAAATAGAGAGTCTAAGCCCTTGTCCCTTTCTCTCCCTGCTTGCCTAACCTAAAAAGCCTAAAAAGGCAGGAGGCTTAGCTACTAGTCCGAAAGCCAGAAGCCGAAGGAAAATGAGACTAGCTAAGACTAGGGAAAGAGCGGCTAGCTAACTAGCTGATAGAGATGGCAGAGCTCCTTTCTCACTAAGAGCTGCAAAGGCGAATACCACTACCTTGGCTCCCTCCTTTGCTGATAGAGCGCCATAAGTCGGATGCAGGGGCCTAACCTAATAAGATCGGCAGAGGGGAGATGGTTGATAGCTTAGGTTTAGCAACTAAATTGGGGATGGGGAGCTCCTTTCATATTGTATCAGAATGACAAGGCAAAAGATATGGGCTGAGTCTAGCTTGGGACGAGGCTTAGAGAAAGGTAGTTTGCGAGAGAGATGGCCAGGCAGTTCTTAAGATCAGCAACTCGGCGGATAGAGAGCTTGAGCCCAATGGACTGATTATTGATGAATCTCGCGACCTCTTAGCTAGAGACTGGGAGAGAGGGGAATTTCTGCGTAGATGGACTTGCCAAGCTAGGGCTTCATATCAACTCGGTACAGTCTTCAGAGATCCGCCAGAGTTCATTACTTCTTTACTCTTTTCAGATCTAGTGGGTCTTGCCCTCCCACCTGGGCTAAGGTTCGGTCTAGTCCTTTTTCAGTTAAGGCAGTGTAGTACGATTGATTACCTTACCCAAATTTGAAGTCAAATGCAACTTTACCTTCAGCCAGAAGGAAAGACGAAACTTATTACCAACGCGGATTAGTTCTTAAGACTGCTCCGCTCACTAGGATACCGTCTTACGCTGTACCCGGTCTCAGACCGGACAGAACGAAACGACTCTCTAGCTCTTTCTGTAGCTAATCGAGGAGAAGTTCTCTAGACATCCCTGGTTGTTACCATTTTAGGAAGTCAACTCTTGCCACTCCTACCTCAGGTTATCCGGTATCAGGAAATTTTATCCTCATAACAGGAAGAAGGGGGAACTCCTGGCTTAAAAGCTCATAGCTGCGGCTGCCCAGCTTTCCTTATAGCCAATCCCGTGCCCAACTCTTGGGTTTTTGAGAAGCTCACCCCCATCGCGATTTGGGAACTCACACAACATCCTTAATCGAATGGCGCCACTGCAAAACTGGAAACCTAGAAAGAACACCTTCCTAATCTCAATGAAGAAAGACTTTCCAGCAAGCAATCAAATAGGTTCAAGCACCTCTACTTTCAGGTTCAGGCAGTTCCTTTATTGAAGTTTTTCGGGTAGAGGAGCATGGATTGAATCTTCTTATTAGCCCCTGATCCCATCCTTTCTTCTCTTAAGATCTTTCTTGTTAGAAAGTCCTTCTTCTTTAATCGGTCGCACCAACTTGTTCCCACTTTGGGATGGGAACTAGGTTGGAATTCAAAGAAAACACATGCGAAAGGCAGCGTGATGACAGTTGATCTTTGGCTTACTTACTATTACTAATTGTGGGCACGAAACGGAAATAGAGAAGTTAAGCAAATAACTAATTGGCGTGGGGGAGGAAAATCCTCTTTTGCACATCCTTTAGTTGGGCTAAAAACTTCTCCGCTGGGTCGGAAGCCTTTGAGTGTACAAGGGGTACAGAAAAACCTTACCTGTTCGAAAAAGAAAATCTTGACCCTGGGCTGGGAATGGGAACAAGAAGAATCGCTAACAACCAGAAAGAGGTCCTTTTGGCTTTTTTTCTCTAAGTCGCTTTGGTAAGCTATTGCCTTACCAACTAACTAATAAAAGGAGTAGTAGTAGCAGTCGCCCCTCAAAGGGCGGATTCCCCTTTTACTCCTAAAACGAAGGATCGAAAGAAATCTCTCGTACTTTTTTTTCTTTAGTACTAAAAAGGCGAGCTTTCCTGGCATATCAGATGCCATTTCACCAGCTTCATTATCTTACTTCTCACCTGGGCTAAGCCCCGAACTTGGGACTACATAAAAAATAGAAAATCAATAGATGCATGATTGATAGAAATAGGATTGAAATTGGCAAGAACATGTGTAAATAGAAAGAAGAGAAGGTATCGACGGAAGGAAATTGCAGTTATGCCTAAATTCCCGGTTTTTTTCACAGTTTCGAGTGTTAGCAAAAAGAAATGATAACTACTGACTTTCTTTTTGACATCGTTTGTCACCCTGGGTCTACCCTTGCAGCAGTAAACATTTCTTCTACCCTTAAACTCTCGCGTAAAACGGAACCAACCGCTCCAGTGTATACAGGTGCCGGAACTAAAGATGTTGCTAATGGTGCTACTAAGTACGCTGTAGAAGGAACTCTGTTAACAACAGTGGTAACTCGTTCACCGACTAGTACGCTAATAAGAGTGAAAGATGAAAGAAAAGACGTTACTCTCAAAAGATCCAGAGAAGTAGCTTTGCCGGACAGTCAAGGGTCTACCGCTTATGTAGCTACGGATGCTAATGTGTCTACTGCTACAGTAGCTGTTGCCGGGGAATCCATTCTATCCCTCACCAACCTGTAACCGGTATATCCCATCACTCCCAGCGGTAAGAAAGGGCAAGTTACTAGGGAAAGAGTTCATAGACGACGGTGAAGGAAGCCAGATAAAGGGCCATTGTGGATGGAATGTGCAAAGTCGATTGTTGCTGAAGAATTTACCAGTCTGTTCCTTCTAAGGTTGGGAAGCCAATTCCTATCATCAGAGCCTTAAGAGGGAAAGAGAACCTAAAGGAGGATTGAGAAAGATAGCCTTGACGGGCTTCTGGAGAAGTAATGGTCTAGAGACTGCCTATGGCAGCATTTACTCAGTCCTCTATTAGCTTACGAGAATAGTAGGTGCTGCTTACCCGTCTCTGGTTGTGGTAAGGGAATTTGCTTCTATTGTGACTTTTCCTTCTGATCTTGCTGACTCCCGGCTACTTCTTTTTTTTTGAAAGGGAAAAGGGCGGGTCTCAAAGGACACCTTACTAGAGGAGAAAGGAGAGTCCAAGCAAAGTGAGCGCTCTCAGTACTGCTTGCTGCTATCTTACTGTACCTACCCACTCATCCAAAGAAAGTGAATCAGCAATCGTCTCCTTGTTTGCTAGAATGCGCTGCCTTCTCTTCTTTTCTTTTATTTATTATATTAAATTTAAATAAAAGTAAAAGTAGAGGGGATACTACTACCTATACCTACTATCGTGTACAAGAACCCCGAGCCAAGTCGAATCGAGTATTAGCGTAGAAAGAAGAAGACGTCTTATTGAATTGGGAATCTGTCTCCTTCTCTTTGATTGAGGCTTTCCGTGCTCACCTCCTCCGTAGTTAAGAGAAGGATTGACCGCCTTACTCTCATGTTGGAGGTAAGCTTGAAAGTCCTAGCTTGCTTCTATGAAAAACCTGGCTTCCCTCTCCCTTACGCTCGAAGCACTTCGTCCCCTATCGGGAGTGGGCTGAAAGCTTCTCCAGATAGTTAGTTAGGCTTCGCAACCTTCATCACTGGGTTGATCCGTGATCTTAAGTCGTTGAATCGGCTTCGTTATTTTATCATGGCCCTTGGTTAAGGAAAGTAAGTCAGCGAGTGGGGAGGAGAGATTTATAGATTGATCCTGTCACCGCGTGATATGAGCTTTGAAAGTGACGATTAGCCAACACTAGTCGATCGAGCGGGTGGAAGAGAAATCATTCGCAGCTTTTGCGGAAAAAAGAATGACCAGTCGGACTGGGCTAGTGGAACATTCTGCAGAGGGTGACTTAGGGGAGGCGACCAGAGTCAAGATTGCCCTTGACGTGAGGAACCGGAGTTTAGTAAAGAAGCGGATTCGCTTCCCACCACCTTATCTTCGAAACTGCGCTTAGGGATTTAATTTATTCGGGGGTTGGAAGTCTTTGCGATGAGCGAAGGAAGGTATATGCCACAGGCAACATGGAGATGGAGCTAATGTTGGTAGTAAGCATCCAGCCTTTGAGTTGGACTTGACTTTTTACAAAGGAGGTTTGTGGAGAAGTTGCTTGAGTTGTTTGGCATGAGCAAGGCAAAGCCGGTGAAAACTGTTGGAAGTGAAATTCTAATAGCAATCAGTTGGTATATGCAGTTTTTACATGAAGATGAAGGTGAGTTACATTTTAATGATGTTAAAAGTGTATTATATAAGTGTATATAATGATATAGTGAAAAAGACGTATTTACGTAAAGTGGCAAAGGTAGCCTAAACTAAACCATGTAAGCGGAGTAAAGCAAGGGTTACGAAGGAGGCATGGAATGCTCTTGTTACAGAATAGGCTCTGGGACTGTTGACTTGACTTACTTCCCCTCTCCAAAGAAAGGGAAGGAAAGACTTTCCGGTAGTTCACTTCCCGAACCTCCTCCTTGCTTAGTCTTAGACCGACTTAAGAGAAAGAATAACCAAAGGCAGGAATGGAGTCAAATACTTGAGCTATGCATCAATAAGGTAATTAATGTTCTAGCTCTCTTCCTCAAATGGAATAGAATAGATTAATCTATATTATATATTTATATTTAATATCAGTTTCCTTCCTTGACTGAAAGCTTGGAGCCCTTGCCTCTATGCAGGATCGGACTAGCGGCTTATTTTCTGCTCGGGCCAGTCGCTGCCTTGATAGAGAGGTAAAGAAAAAAAGAATATAAATATAGGGCTTAGGGCTGCAGTTGCATCTGATTATGTTTCGGACGGATTGGCTCTCAAAGAGCTACGACTTCGGTTTCCTAACCGCAAGGTTCTGGGAATCCAAGCAATGCCCTCGCTCTACACGATTAGAAAAGATTGTCTGACTATTAGGGTTGTCCAGCCCGAAAGATAGGATTTCGTAGAGCGCTGGAAACTTGACTAAACTTTCACCGCTTAAACTATTACCGAGAAGAAAAAGGGCGCTCGGGCTGGCTTCTACAAGTACGTAGATATCAAGAGAACTAGAACGTGGCTTAGTGGAAAACTAGGCTTACTCAGAAACCGAGGCTTTGGGTTCCAGAACATTCCATCTGCCGGAACTGACAAGGAAGGAACTTCTGGGTCCACCTGGAATAGGTGGATCGCATCTTTCTTTCCTGAAACCAAAGCCTTTCAAGTTGGTCAAGCCAGTAGCTTCCTTTTAGCTGCCAAGTTGGATCGATATCCAGTTCCACAACAAGCAGTTGTTCATTCCTGGAATGGAAAGGAATAGCTCTGTGGGAAGCAGCTTCTCTTATTTTCAGGATTGGGTGGGGGTAAGGACTCAAGGCTCGTACACATCAGTTCTCGGAAACCTCCCGAGGAAGGGCACTTGTTATTGTTACGTTACCCACCAGAAAGCCCTTCCTGCGATCGCAGCAGTATCTCCGTCCCAGCCTTTATGAGCTCCTCTCTTGGAAGCTTGGTGGCAAGGGCCCGCCATCCGACTTACAGCCGTCAAGCCGTCTCGTCCGTAGTGCGCATATCTTCGGAAGGTGACCCGCTAACTCATATGGAAAGGGATATTTCTATCTTAACTTCCTCCAGTCATCCAGTTCGACCCCATGGGCAGGACTCTAGTCAGAGAAGAGGTTTCTAGGCACAAAGCTACTCCAGGAAAGAGTCGACACCAGGGATTTAGGACATCACTTTATGCTAATTCAAACCAGACCCCTCAGTGGATCTTGAATTGAGTTTGAGTTAAAGGAGATGCCTTCCTTGTTTCTGAGTTATTGAGTTAGAAGAGACGAGAGCGGATTCATATGAGTTGTTCTTGTTTGAGTTGCTTGACCCGACGGAAGGGATCTGTAGCGAGCCCTCGGCGATTGAGAGGATAGCCCTCTTGGATTTTGAGTACCTTTCATCCGCCCAGTAATCTACCCGAAGTAGAAGAAAAGTCTATTCAAGCCTATCTTTTTCTATCCCGTATTCTGCCATCGTCGCTTATACCGGCATTTCCCTATCTCTTCTCGGATACTAGTTCTTTTCTCCGAGGCCCGATAGCACCGGTAAGTACCGTGCGTGTCTCCCGGGGCATTCACTATTCCTATTTTAAGGGTTTAGTCTCCCCCCGAGTGTTTTCTGCCTTCTTTTAGCCGTTCCTGTCCAATCAAAGACTGTCTTTGGATGTGTACCCCTCCTAGCACATTCTTCGTTAGGGGAAAGCCCCCTTCTTTTATCATACGGAAGAAAGAGATCAGAGTTGCCTGGATGCGGTTTTCTGAGTTCTGAGATGTGAGCATGGGCAGTCGGTCTAGGCAAAAGAAGAAGGGAAGAGAAAGAAAGAACGGTAATAGAAGCAAGGAAGGAGAATAAAGGGAGGTGGGTCGGTGAAGGGAGCGAGCACTCATAACAAGGCAAGAAAGCAAGCCAGCTGTAGGTCAGAGGAGAGTGGATCTCCGGGTTAAAGGTAACCCAAGTCAGTCAGTCCATCAGTCAGTGGCTGGGGCTTGGCTTCGTGCAGGCCTATGCCTTCTGCTTCTTATAGACTCGAATGAACTGGCTATTGAACTAGTCTTCCTCTTTTTTTTTCTTGTTTTGTAAGGCGATACGTCAACTTTCTCGCTCGTCTGATCCTCTCTTTGTCGGCCAATACCTCACCTCAAGACCGTCGCTATGCATTTGATGGTCTTTTGGGGTGGCGATCCCTCATTGGCCAATAGTGCACGTGGGGAGTTGCAGGGAGGCTTACTCTGGAAGGCGCCGGAGTGCCACACGTTGGGAGATATCGGAGGAGGTCGGCATAGGGAAGTGCTCGATCGGAACCTGGGAGCAGCTGAAGGCTGAGTTGAAGGCTCAGTTCTTACCTGGCCTGGTAATGTGTCGTGGATGGCACATCATTCCTTGATGAATGTGAGACAGACCAGAGCAGTCCGGCACTACAAAAAGGACTTTTCTGCGCTAATGCTCGACATAATGGACATGTCGGATGAAGACAGGTTCTTTCCCTTTCTGAAGGGCTTACAACCGTGGGAGCAAGCGTAACTGCGGAGGCATAATGTGCAGAACTTGTATGAATGAGGGAGTGCTGCTCTGGTAGTATCAGATCGGCTAGTGGATTTCAAGTACCTTGGCGCGAGGAGTCGCACGGGGGGTAAGGGACCGAGGCAAGCCAGAGGGCCTGAGAGATGTAGGAATGTCGAAGAAGAGGTTCGTCAGGCTCATCAAAGGGGCAAGACGACTGAGTCGAGCCCCCCCTAATAGTCAGTCGGCGGAACGGGAGGCTTTAGAGATTCTGTTCGAAGCCGCACCTCCCAAGATACCCCCAACATGCAGTGCAGTCGGAGGAGGAGGCGCTTTGATAGTAGGGACGGGGGCAGCTGCTGAATACGATTAAGGGGACAATGAGTGAGTCGAGCAGGGGAGGCGCATGCTTTACTCCACTCCATAGGGGTCACGGTAAACGGACGAGACAAAGTGGCCTTAGTCGACACGGGGGCATCGCACAAGTTTCAGACTCCGGTAAGCGCGACGAGGCAGTAGAACTCAAACATCTCCTGCGATTCATCCTAATCCTGCGAGAGGAGTGACCTCCCAACATGATCCTGACCCACCGGACCATAGCGTAGCAAGACCTTAATCTCTCACGATTGATCCAATGGACCTAGTTGCTAGCTTGACCCCCGGATTCGTCAGACGTGGAGATGGATTAGGTAGGGCTCAGTCATCATCACTCGCGCTCGATCTACCTTGTACGGAGTCCCCGGCAGGTCCTTGGACCCTAAACAGCCATTCAGACAGAAGGAGCCAAGATGTATGAACCCAGTGACCCTCCCATCCTTGGATAGCTCTCGGGATGGATTTACAGCTTCCGTGGGCGATCTCCGAATCTCTAACTTTGAAGGATTGGAAGTTTGATCGACCTTAAGATAGCATAGTATTGTATTCGAACTCTTTTCTCTCTCTGTCTTTCTTTTTATTTTGGTAGAATGGGGAATAACATTGATTACACAGAGATGAAAGGTGGCATAGCCAGTCCTATACAATCATTTGTGAGCAGGGATTTAAGCGATTCAGGAGGAGTAGAAAGTCTTTTGTGCTTTCCGGTTAGGTCTGTTGCTTTGTGAGTGTATCCGCGCTTGAATCCCCTGCCCCTTTTGCTTTGGCTGTAGGCGAGCGCTGGGTCATTTCCAAGTGAGTCAAAAGCGTATCGCGGTACCCCTTAAAGATGGGAAACTCTTTATTTTCCTGCTTAGACAGGGGCCTTGTCAACGGAATATTCAAATTAGCATGAAAGTCCTACTTTAGATGATACGCCTCGCTGAGCTCTCTCTTGGGCTGTGAAAGCGGTGCGAAAAAAAAAAGTTGGGCTACCTTGCCTTGAGAGCTTCCCCGGTTATTGAGTCTGTGATTTCATTGTAAGTATTTGCTTCCATCTCGAAATGCTCTTTCATGATTGTATGTACACAAGTTCTCGCGCATAAGCATAGCCATATGATGAGTTGAAAGCTTCAGAGGTGAGGAAAACCCTCTATTATAGTCTAGGAGCATATTCCCACTCTTTTTTGTGTTCATTCAATGCTTTGCTTGTGGATTGGAAATGCGGTAAGGTCAGCCCCTGACTCTTAGATAGATATCAGCATAGCTTCGTAATTAAACTTCTCGCACATCCGTTCTGAAAGTGATCTTTCCGAATCAAGATATAGAATATGGGAAACCTTCTTCCCTAGAAAGAAGGGAGACAAAAGATTTGATTCATGTCTCTGCAGCTGTATCTAGTGCGTCACGCTGGGAATTGATAAACGACTTTCTATCTTCGTTGAAGTGAAAGCTTACTTGATCGATGTATGGGATATAACTGAAAGGGCAGTGCCACAAGGATTTTTAAAACCCGCTACGCCTGTCCTAATCAAGCCAAGACTTTATGCTCTGCTCTGCGCGCTATACTTTTGCTTTTTATCCCGGCATAGCGCTTTGCTTTCGGTTCTTCGGAGGAAACCTTACCAGACCACCACCCGACTTCCTTGCTTGTGTGCTTGGACATACATAGCCGAACAGGGCCTACAGAAGCAAACCTTTATTTCTAAATGCACACGCTTTACTGTGCGGACGGAAAGCCCTCGATTAATGCCATGGCTAGAATAAGACAGCTTCGAAGACGAATAATGCTATGGCAAACCCTACTCATCTTTTATCTGTCTCCCACCCCATTCTTTCCCTAAAAAGAGGGGTTCCACCGTCAACCTAAGTTAACTCTTTTTGGTACCCCAACTCAAAATTTTTCGTGTACTTCTTGTGTTTACAGCAAGATCTCTATCTAAGTTAAGTGTTGACATCAAATTCCTTACGGCAGAGCCCGCTCTTGATGTAGAGGAATTGCTGGGCGGTTTCCTCAGTTAATTCAGAAGCCCTTCTTTCGATTGACTCAGCTACTGATACAGATGTTGGCTACTCACAGACGTTCTCATATCATACAGAATCTACTGGAAAGCTAGATGTTGGATGTGCAGATTTAGTTGAATATTCATAAGTAGCAGGGTACCAGTTCTTGAGTCATATCTGCTGTCTCGACTATACACACTATTTATTTCCCATCTAAAAAAATCTTACAATGAAGTCCAAGCTTCGCTAAACGAGACTCAAGAGATTCACCCTCTCCTGGAACAATCTTTCTAGGTTTACCAAACCATAAAAGGAATGATTTGTGAAAGGGAGCGTTTAGTAAGGTCAGGAATCCTAAACAGAAGGAGCGGGTACCGCTTCCTATGTGCGAGTAAACAGGGAGAGTCTAGGGGAAGGGTAGAGCTAGTAACCAGTTCTCAACCCTATAGCTATACCGGACGATTCTCCGGTAGATCGTCCGCTGTTTAGTTCCCTATTCTCTGCTCAAGCACCTCTTTGAAAAGGGCTTTTTTGGCATCTCAATAGAGCACCTTAGGTTAGGGGTACGACACATTGCACTAGTCAAACTCCTCTTTTTCCTATAGCACATATAGGCTTTTAGAACGTTTTCTTTATTCCTTTTAGTACCTTTTTTTCTTGAGTACATTTCCTTGAGGAAAGATAATACTGTATGGTAAAAAAGAGCCCCCTGGGCGAGGGCTGCTCCGCTCTGGTCCACCACCGGATAAGTATAGGAGCTAGCCTGCTTTAGAGCCTTGAGAGCCCTTTACCTTTAAGCAAGCCAACTCCCCTCATCCTCTCCCCTGTCTGTGAAAGGCACGGAGCAGCCTAAGTCAAAGAAGAAGAAGAAGAAGTAGATGCGCATGAATCAATAAGAAAGAACCCTTGCGCCTACGGGTGA